TTTGGTTAAGGGATTTTAAAGTTCAAAAGAGTATTTAATAAAAGTCTTGGTAAAAGTTTTAGGACGTTGCATTACGAAAATTATAAGTAAGCTCAGGCTTGTAATCTATAAATTTCCTGAGAGAAAACTCAAAACTTATTATATAGTAAAAATGTGAACTGAATCATCTTAGTAGCATTAAAAAAATCAAACGAGAATTTGCAAGTACTGGTGAACGAAAGCAAATTAAGCCGAAAGCAATTTACTTTGTGAAATAACATTATAAAAGGTATTAATCCTGTAGCAAAGTTTATGGGAAGTAACATGAGTAACACGAACAGTTTGTGTGAATACGAGGAGAACCACCTTCTAGAGCTTAAAAAACTTTTAACCGATAGTAAACGAGTATTGTGAAAGAAAGACTAAATTAATCCGTTAGGAACTAAGTTAATTGAATACTTTATATATTTCGGAGTTTAAAAAACCACGATTTGCCTTTTGCATAATGAATCAGCAAGTTAATATATATTGCAAGTATAAATTAATAAAATTAAACGAAAGTAATATCTGTTAGACCTGAAACCAAGTGATCTAGTCATAAACAAGCTGAAAATTTATTAAGTTAAACTGAAGGGCTGTACTCACATATGTAGCAAAATATGGAGATGATTTGTGATTAGGGGTGAAAGATCAATCAAACTTGGAGATAGCCGGTTTTCCACGAAAAGTATTTAAGTACTACATGATTTTAAGTAAATTATAGCTAGAGTCAATTAATTAAAGAATGGGGTGTAAAAACTTACTGAATTTAATATAACTCCGAATTAAAATTTAATCATTAATCATAGACAGTCTTTAAGCGATAAGGTTTAAGAGACAAAAGGAAAACAATCCAGCCTACATACTAAGATCTCAAAATTGTAACTTAGAGAAAAAGACTTTTGGAAACTACAAATAGTTATAAGGTAAGCTTAGAAGCAGCTCCCCATTAGAGAAAGCGTTTTAGCTCACTATTCTTTTCTTAAAGTTAAAAATAATGGAGACTATAAGTTATATATCGATGTAATAGATTAATTAAATTAATGGTAGTGGAACATTCTGTAATTTAAATTTATTTGAAAAAATAAAGAGAAATTCAGAGAAGCAAATGCTGATATGAGTAGCGTAAATCTTGTCTAAATCAAGATCATTTTATGTTGAAGGTTTTTAATGAAAATTCAGAAACATTAAGTTAGTCGGCCCTTAAAAATGAAGCGAAAGCTAAATTTGATAGGAATTTTATTTTTGATAAAACCATTTGTATGCAAATATGTATGTGAAAAAAAATTGCATGGTCAAAATAGACAATTAAAGGAATACTATTAAATCTTCAATTTTTCAAGAAAAAATTATAATATAAGACCGTACTCAAACCGACACAGGTATACTGATTGAGAAAATTAAAATGAACGGGTAAATTATATTGAAGGAATTCGGCAAATTAACTCTGTACGTTCGCAATAAAGAGAACCTAAATAAGGTAGCATAAAATAAAAAGCAACGACTGGTTATCAAAACCACAGGACTCTGCTAATTCGTAAAAAAGTATAGGGTCTGATGCCTGCCCAGTGCTTAAAAAAGAAAAAGATAAGTTAAAGCTTAAACTTGAATTCTAAGTAAACGGCGGTTCTAACTATAAGAATCCTTAGGTAGCGAAATTCCTTGACGGGTAAATTCCGTCCTGCATGAATGGTTTAACGATTGCTTTACTGTCTCCAATATAAACCCGGCGAAATTACAAAACCTGTGAAAATGCAGGTTTCTTACAGTAAGACGGAAAGACCCTAGATCCTTTACTCTAATTTTGTATTGTAAAATTATTTATATTATGTAGTTGTAAGTGGGAGTAAACTACTAAAATGAAACACCACTTTATATTAAATTGAATTTACTTATTAAATTATTTATTTAAAATAGTGCAAAAAAAGAGTTTACTTGGGACGAGTACCTCCTAAAGTGTAACGGAGGTGTGCGATGGTAAATTAAAGCGTAATGGTAATATTTGCTTAACAATTAGATTTATAAATCAAATTGAGACGTAAGTCAGCCATAGTGATCCGGTATTTAAGTGTGGAATTAATACCGCTTAACAAATAAAAGGAACTCTAGGGATAACAGATTCATCGTGACTAAAAGTTCGTATTGACGTCACGGTTTGATACCTCGATGTCGACTCATCTTATCCTGAAATTGAAGAAGATTTCAAGGGTCTAGTTGTTCGCTAGTTAAAAAGGTACGTGAGTTGGGTTCAGAACGTCGTGAGACAGTTCGGTCCCTATCTACTGTAAGTACGAAAAATAAAAAACTTATTTCTAGTACGAGAGGATCGAAATAAATTAACCTCTAGTGAATTTGATTGTTATACCTATAGCAAAGTCTATTAGCCAAGTTAATTAAACATAAGTACTGAAAGAATCAAATAGTACAAAAAAAGTTTTTTTATTTTTCAAGAATAATCTAAACGAGAATTAGATTGATCGATTATAAAATATAAATTTAGTAATAAATGAAGTTTACAAATACGAATTTATTCAAAACTTTAAATTTAACTTAACCAATATAAATGGCTCAGAAAACTAATCCCATTGGGCTTAGACTTGGTACAAATCAAGTTTGAGATTTAATAGTACAAAAGTACGGTAAAAAACAAAAATCATATTTGAACTTTTTAAAAAAGCAATTTTTATTTAATCATTTTTTCACCCAACATACTGAATTTAAGAATGTTGGTTTATTTGTACAAAAATATTTGATAGCAAAATATACTAGTAATAATATCGATTTTATATATAATACTAATTTATTTCTACCAAGCAGTATTTTACCTAAAAAATTGATGAGGAAAACCCAATTAGTTTTGGAGAATACGTTTGAAGTTGAAGCAAATATAAAATTGTTTTGTAACGATAATTCTATTCTTACTGCAAATCTATTAACTGCTTATGTTAGTCATCTCTTTGAACAAAATTTCACTCTCAAAAAAATCGTATTTAATTTAATCTCATTTTTAAAATATCAACTTGGAGCAAGAAAAATAGTCTACTTAAAAAATGCAGCTCAAGAACTTGAATTAATAGGATTTAAGGTAAAAATTTCAGGAAGATTTGAAAATACTAGAAATAGAATGGCAAAAACTTATGAACAAAATATGGGCTTTCTTTCCTTAACGTGTTTGAAAAGTATTATAGAATTTCATAATCAAGTTATTTATACTAAACTCGGTACTTGCAGCTTCCAAGTTTGATTAATTTATAAAAATTAATATGAAACAAGTTTATACTAAAACTCATAATAAATATAAAATTAAAGGTAAAAAGTTTTTTAGTTTTTTAACTTTAGGTTCTTTTGGATTGAAAACAACTTCGTGTGGCCGCATTACAAAGGAAAAGTGGGAGTCAATACAGTGATCTTTACGTAAGAAATTTAAAGTAAAGTTGGGTACTAAGCAAAACAAAATTTGAAGTTTGATTGAATTGAATAATTCTTTGACAAAATTAAATCTGGAATCAAGGATGGGTAAAGGTAAAGGTTTAGTATATACTAAAAGTAAGTTTGTACGTGAAGGGACACTTTTATTTGAATTTGACTCATTCCCTCAACAATTTCAGAAAGAAATTGTTGAATTTTCACAAAATAAGATTTCACTAAAGCTAAAATTAGTTGAGTTTTAAACATGGGGGAGAAACTCAAAGGTTGAGTGTTAGTCTGTCGCATTAAAAGTTGCGGGTTCGAATCCCGCCTCTCTCGATCTAAATATGAAGATTAAAAAAGTATAGAATTATAAAATAAAATGCCAACTTTTTCTACTAGTTGAATTTTTCGTTGAATTTTTTCAACAAATCACAAAGATATCGGAACTTTATATCTAATTTTTGGTGCATTCTCAGGCATTTTAGGAGGATGTATGTCTATTTTAATTAGGATGGAGTTAGCTCAACCAGGAAATCATTTACTGCTAGGAAATCATCAAGTTTACAACGTATTAATTACTGCGCATGCTTTTTTAATGATTTTTTTTATGGTAATGCCTGTTTTAATAGGAGGTTTTGGTAATTGACTAGTACCTATAATGATAGGTAGCCCTGACATGGCTTTTCCTCGCTTAAATAATATTTCTTTTTGATTACTTCCTCCTTCTTTATGTCTACTTTTAACATCAGCAATAGTGGAAGTAGGTGTGGGGACAGGTTGAACTGTATATCCTCCTTTAAGTTCGATTCAAAGTCATTCAGGCGGAGCCGTTGATTTAGCAATTTTTAGCCTACACATATCCGGAGCTTCATCTATATTAGGCGCAATCAATTTTATTTCTACTATTTTAAACATGCGCAATCCTGGGCAAACAATGTATCGAATGCCTTTATTTGTTTGATCAATACTTGTAACAGCATTTTTATTATTATTAGCAGTACCGGTTTTAGCTGGCGCTATCACAATGTTATTAACTGATCGTAATTTTAATACATCATTTTTCGATTCAGCTGGAGGAGGTGATCCCGTATTATACCAGCACCTATTCTGATTTTTTGGTCATCCAGAGGTTTATATTTTAATTTTACCAGGATTTGGTATGATTAGTCATATAGTTTCTACCTTTTCAAGAAAACCTGTATTTGGTTATATTGGAATGGTATACGCTATGGTATCTATAGGAGTACTTGGATTTATTGTTTGAGCTCATCACATGTATACCGTTGGTTTAGATGTGGATACTCGAGCTTATTTTACAGCTGCAACTATGATTATTGCAGTTCCTACAGGAATTAAAATATTTAGTTGAATAGCTACAATGTGAGAAGGTTCAATTCATTTTAAAACTCCTATGTTATTTACTATAGGTTTTATTTTTTTATTTACTATAGGTGGCTTAACGGGGATTGTTTTAGCTAATTCGGGATTAGATATTAGTTTACATGATACCTATTATGTAGTAGCTCATTTCCACTATGTATTGTCTATGGGTGCTGTATTCGCTATTTTTGCTGGTTTTTATTATTGATTTGGAAAAATTACTGGTGTGCAATATCCTGAGATATTAGGCCAAATCCATTTCTGATCAACGTTTATTGGAGTAAACTTGACTTTTATGCCTATGCATTTTCTAGGGTTAGCAGGTATGCCTAGAAGAATTCCAGATTATCCAGATGCTTATGCAGGTTGAAATTTAATAGCATCTTATGGATCATATATTGCAGCTTTTAGTACCCTATTCTTTTTTTATTTAGTATTTATTTCTTTAACTTCAAATAATCCTTGCATAGATTCTCCTTGGAATTTTGATGAGGATGCAGAAAGACAAGGTAATTCAAGTTTAGAATGAGCTGTGACTTCACCACCAGCATATCATACATTTGAAGAAATGCCATTAATTTGTGAAACCGTAAAATAATATAATATGCTAAAATTATTAATATTGTTTCTTATCTTAACATTCTTGCCAACTAAAAGTTTAAGTGATGTAGCTGAAAATTGGCAATTAGGTTTTCAAGATCCAGCAACACCTATCATGGAAGGAATTGTAAATCTCCATCATGATTTAATGTTTTTCATCTGTGTGATATCGATATTTGTGACTTGAATGTTAGGTCGTACATTATGACATTTTAATCAACATCAAAATAAAGTTCCTTCATCTCTATCGCATGGGACATTAATTGAAATTGTTTGGACAGTAACACCAGCTTTTATATTGTTAATCATCGCCATCCCATCTTTTTCTTTATTATATGCAATGGATGAGGTAATATCACCTGCTATTACAATAAAAACGCTAGGGCATCAATGGTATTGAAGTTATGAGTATTCTGATTATTTAAACGAAGATGATGAGGCTGTTATATATGATAGTTATATGATATCAGAAGAAGATTTACAAAAAGGCCAGCTTAGACTCTTAGAAGTTGACAACCGTATGATTGTCCCTGTTAATACGCATATAAGATTAATTGTTTCGGCTGCTGATGTTTTACATAGTTGAGCTGTACCTTCGTTAGGAATTAAGTGTGATGCTATTCCAGGCCGTTTAAATCAAACTTCTCTTTTTATAAAGAGAGAAGGTGTTTATTATGGACAATGTAGTGAAATTTGTGGTATAAATCATGGATTTATGCCTATTGTTGTTGAAGCAGTTTCTTTACCACAATACATTTCTTGAATTTCAAATAAATTGAGTGAATAATCCGAATGAGGTTATCAATTTCCCAGATTGTGTTTTTAGGATTTATATTTTTTATATTAATTTATTCTGATAAAATTTTCCCTGCAAAATTAACGAAAATTTTGCAGGCTTCAATTAAACGGATTCTAAAAACAATTTCTAAAAATTTAAAATAAATTTAATATGATTCTTTTATCTAAAATTTCTAAATCTGTACAACGACATCCTTTTCATTTAGTGGACCCTAGTCCATGACCTTTTGTAGCTTCTTTAGCGGCTTTTTCATGCGCAATTAGTGGAGTGATGTATATGCATGCTTTTAAAAGAGGCGGTTTTACTTTATTGATTAGTTTCTTATCCCTATTAATTATTATGTTTGTTTGATGAAGAGATGTAGTAAGAGAATCAACATTTGAAGGTCATCATACGGGAATTGTTCAACAAGGTTTACGATATGGGATAATTCTTTTTATCGTATCTGAAATTTTATTTTTTTTTGCATTTTTTTGAGCATTTTTTCATAGTAGTTTATCACCTGGAGTTGAAATAGGTTCAATATGACCCCCAAAAGGAATAAGCGTTATTGATCCATGAGAAATTCCTTTTTTAAATACACTAATTCTTTTATTGTCTGGGTGTACAGTTACATGATCTCATCATGCAATAGTAGCAAATCTGCGTTTTCAGTCATTACTAAGTTTATTTTTAACCATTCTTTTAGCTATAATATTTACAACTCTTCAAGCTTATGAATATAACTTAGCTGATTTTAGACTTTCAGATGGTATATATGGTTCTACCTTTTATATGGCTACCGGATTTCACGGATTTCATGTATTTGTTGGTACAATTTCTCTATTAGTTTGTTTTGTTCGTCTAAATCAATATCAGCTAACTCAGCAACATCATTTCGGCTTTGAATCAGCAGCCTGATATTGACATTTTGTAGATGTCGTATGATTATTTTTGTTCGTGTCAATTTATTGATGAGGAGGTCTCTAAATATGTTAAATATTATTATATTTATCCTAATATTACTAATACTAATCTCGCAAAATATTTTATTATTGAACGAAGAATCATTAATATTATTTTGCTTTTCGATATTTACTTGGTTATCATATAATAAACTTAAATATTCTGTTCAACATGATCTGGAATTTAAGGCGTCATCTATTCATAATTCGATTGAATCTTCATTCGATTCCATATTACTTTTATTAAAATTAGAATTAGGTAATCAACAAAGTGCAAAATCTTTGATTAACGATTTTTTTAATTTAAAACAACATTTTATTAAACTAACAACTTTTGTTACTGTAAACCTAAAAAAATTTACACTAAATAATTTTGAAAAATCATATAAAAAAAAATTAATTTTTACTCAACGTTTAGAAAAACAAACATCAAAATTGTTAGCTTTATTAATTGTTAAAAAGCTTAATAAAATTGCAAATTTGCATCAATATTATCTTAAAGATTTCCCATTAATTACATGGAATTGTGTTTACAAAATTTCTTTAAGGGAATATTTTGAAATTATTTAATGCGGATATAGAAAAACTGGTGATTTCATTAGTTTTCCAAACTAAATTTACGGGTTCGAATCCCGTTATCCGCTACGATTTTATTGGTGTATAGCCAAAAGGTAAGGCAATGACTTTTGATGTCATCATATAAAGGTTCGAATCCTTTTACACCAGATAAATTATACTCGCTTGGTGAAAATAGGTAAACACGATGGATTTAAAATCCATTCCTAAATAGGTTATTGGTTCAAGTCCAATAGCGAGTACTTATATTATCTCAAAAACAAAATTTTAAAGTAAAATATATGCGTCTAGCTAAACGTCCATTAATTTCTGTTATAAATAATCATTTAATTGATTACCCTACTCCAATAAATATTCATTATGCATGAAATTTTGGATTTCTTTCTGCGATGTGTTTAATTATCCAAATTTTAACTGGTATTTTTTTAGCTATGCATTATACACCTCATGTTGATTTAGCTTTTGCAAGTGTAGAACATATAATGCGTGATGTTAATTATGGGTGATTACTTCGTTATATTCACGCAAACGGTGCATCTATGTTTTTTGTTGTTGTTTATATTCATATATTTCGAGGGCTTTATTTTGGATCTTACACAAAACCGCGTCATTGAGTTTGAGTTTTAGGTGTTATTATATTTTTTTTAATGATGGGAACAGCCTTCATGGGTTACATTTTACCTTGAGGTCAAATGAGTTTATGAGGAGCTACGGTAATAACTAATTTAGCGTCAGCAATCCCTCTTATTGGAGATTATATTGTGACTTGGTTATGAGGTGGTTTTTCAGTAGATAATGCAACATTAAATCGTTTTTTTAGTCTTCATTATTTATTACCGTTTGTAATTGCTGCTCTTTCATTAATTCATTTAGCAGTCTTGCATCAAGATGGTTCCGGTAATCCTTTAGGTATAGATTCAAATGTAGATAAAGTTACTATGTTTCCTTATTTTATTGTTAAAGATTTTTTAGGTTTAATCACCTTTCTGATTTTTTTCTCTAGTTTTGTTTATTTCTCACCTAATGTACTTGGACATGCGGATAATTACATTGAAGCTAACCCAATGGTTACCCCTGCTCATATTGTTCCTGAGTGATATTTCTTACCCTTTTATGCTATACTACGAAGTATTCCTCATAAATTAGGTGGGGTTATTGCTATGATTGCTGCTATTTTAATTTTAGCTTTGTTACCGTGAATACATAGTACTGAAATTAGAAGTTCAAGATTTAGACCAATTTATAAGTTTCTTTATTGGACAATGGTTAGTTGCTGTCTTATTTTAGGTTGAATTGGAGGAATGCCCGTAGAAGATCCCTATGTTTTAATTGGACAAATTGCAAGCGTATATTACTTTTTTTATTTTTTATTTGTATTACCATTATTAGGAAAAATTGAACGCTTTCTATTAGAATTTAACACCCAAAAATAGATATGTAAAATTACATATCTATTTTTGGGTGTTATACGGATAGAGGGACTCGAACCCTCACAGCTAAAAGCCCTTGAAATCTAAACCCAAGACGTCTACCTATTTCATCATATCCGCTTATTTTCTTAATCTAATAAATTTGATAGCTCCTTTTGGATTTCTTATAAGTTGCGCTTCTATTTGTTGCTTTTTTACATCGGTTCTCTGATGCATTGTTAAAACTATTACTCCAATCATAGCTATTAGTAAGATCAAACTAGATAATAAAAATAACAAACTGTAATCAGTGTAAAGCACCCCTCCAATAACTTTAATATTTGATAAAAACCTTTCCTCTGCCAATCAGGACACTACTATTGATTGTTGATACACTGATTTATAGATATAAAATTCTTTTATGGTTAAATTAAATTGGTAAAATAAGCTGCTAAAAATAATTAACCCTAAAGGAATTAAAGATATAGAATTTAAATCTAATAAATCAATTTTTATGTTTAGCATCATTACGACAAATAGAAATAGAACTGCGATTGCTCCCACATAAACGATAAGTAACATAAACGACAAAAATTCTGCGCCTAATAATAAAAGTAAACCTGCCACATTACAAAACACTAAGATTAAAAAAAGAACCGAGTGTACTGCATTTCTCAAAGTTATCACCATTAAAGATGAAATTAATGCAAAAAGTGAAAACATAGAAAACAAAAAAATTTCTATAATCATAATAATCAAATTTTAAGCGAAAAAAGGGATTCGAACCCTCAACTTTAATCTTGGCAAGATTATACTCTACCAATTGAGTTATTTTCGCTATGGCGGAGAGAGCTTGAAGGTTGAGCGCTAGATTGTGAATCTAGAGGTTATGGGTTCAAATCCCATTCTTCGCCTAAGTATATAAAATTGTTTGTTTTATATTAGCTATAGCTTTACCTGGATTTAAATTTTTAGGGCAAATTTTACTGCAATTCATAATTGTATGACATCGAAATAATCGAATTTTATGATTTAAAAAACTAAGTCTAGAATAGGTATTTTTATCTCGAGAATCAGCAATTCATCTGTATGCTTGCAATAAAATTGCAGGACCTAAATAAACATTTTGATTCCACCAATAACTAGGGCAGCTTGCTGAACAGCAAGCACACAAAATACATTCATACAATCCATCAAGCTCTAATCTATCTTTTTTAGATTGTAATTGTTCTTTTTTTGGTAATAAATCATTAATTAATCAAGGCTTGATAGATTTATATTGAGCATAAAAACTCGTTAAGTCCACAATCAAATCTTTTATAACGTACATATGAGGTAATGGATAAATTGTAATAAATTTACTTTCTTGATCTAATGATTTTAGACATGCAAGAGAATTAACTCCGTTTATATTCATTGAACAACTACCGCAAATTCCTTCTCTACACGAGCGCCTAAAACTAAGAGAAGAATCTTGGTTATTTTTAATTTGAAATAGGGCATCAAGAATCATAGGGCCGCAATATTTTAATGATATAGGATAAATATTAAATCAAGGTTTTTGCTGATGATGAGGATTTCAACGGTATATTCTTAAATATCGTTGAAAACTTGTTGAGTAATTCAATTCAATTTTATGTGATTTTTTAGTTAAGAACATATTATATGAATAAATTAGAAAATAAGACTAAAATTAGAATTAAACTTACAAATAACATAAAATTGGATAAATAATTTTGATGCAAAAGAAAACCCAAATCTCAAATCAAATAGCGTATTCCACTAAGTGAATGATAAATAAAAACTGATAAACTTAGAATTAGTAAAACTCTCTTTATATCGTAAGCTATATTAAAACTTAAAATAGGATTTTGAATGCCACACGAGAAAATTGAATTAATAAAACTAAACTCTAAAATTAAAAAAGTTAATATAAAAACCCCAGACAACCTATGTCAAATTGATGATAAAGACGACAATTGTGGTGTATATATTGTCAAATGTGGGGATAAAGGTCGATTTAAAAATAAAACATATTGAAGCATTTATTTAAAATTTACGTTGTCCAGAATGGGATTCGAACCCATGACTCAAGAATCTTCAATCCTATGCTCTACCTACTGAGCTATCTAGACTTTTCAGATGAAGTAGGATTCGAACCTACGATAAATTTACTTATGTCAATTTTCAAAATTGATGCTTTCAACCGCTCAGCCATTCATCCTTTTTAGTTTTAGGGTAACAGGATTCGAACCTGTAACTTTTTGCTCCCAAAGCAAACACGATACCTATTTCGTTATACCCTATATTTAACAAATATCTAAGTAAATAAAATTAAAAAAGCCATCATTAAAGCAAATAAAGCTACAGCCTCGGTTAATGCGAAACCTAAAATTGTGTACCCAAACAATTGTTGTTTTAACGAAGGATTTCTTGCATACGCCATAACTAACGATCCAAATACAATTCCAACTCCTGCACCAACTCCTGTTAAGCCAATTGTTGCTAAACCTGCACCTATCATTTTAGCACTTTGTAAAGTAACGTTCATATTTTTTTATTTTTTTAAGTTTAAGCCTCTCGAACAAAGCTAGAATTGGATTCGAACCAATATTATAAGATTTGCAATCTTTTGCATAACCATTCTGCCATCTAACCATTAGTGAAAATAGGATTTGAACCTATAACTTTTGGATTATGATTCCAATGTTCTAACCAAATTGAACTATTTCACTATTTAAATCCTTTTTGTTTTTCGTGATTTACATCCGTTATGAGGTAGGGAAGTTTGATCATAAATAGAAAGGATTTTTACTTTAGCTTGTTTAAAAAACCTTAGGATTGATTTTTTATTTTTACTAAAACCTTTTAATTGAACATGTAAATAATTGCATCCTAACCCTATAATTTTTTTTAGGAGATAATTCAATATTATTTTTATCGAAGTAGAAGTTACCTTTTTTGCACCTTTTTGTTTTTGAGTTCCTACGGAAGTCCAAAAAACTACAGTTCCTCGAATATTAGTTAAACAAAACAAAATATTTGTTGAAGTAAAAAGAATTTTAAGTACAAGAGATTTCGATTTAGTTGATAACATCATTTTGTAATTAATTTATTTTTAACTGACTAAAATTTCCATAATTAATAGTATTTTTAGTAAAGATAAATTTACTTTTGAGTTCAGAAAGGGATCAAGTAATTGCCTAGATTTACTCTTTAAGTTAAAAATAAAATACTTTTATTCTCACTCTAACGCACCTTTATACCATTCATATACAAAACCTACTGTTAAAATAATCAAAAATATAACCATACTTCAAAATCCAAAAGAAGATAAATCACCTAAAGAAAGTGATCAAGGAAAAAGAAAGCTTATTTCTAAATCGAAAATCAAAAATAAAATAGCTACTAAATAAAATCTAATATCAAAAGTGGTTCTTGCATCTTCAAAAGGATTAAATCCACATTCATAAGCACTAACCTTTTCCTGGTCAGCTTTTTTTGGAGTAATTATGTAAGAAAGTACAAATATTGCTGAAGATAATAAAAATGACAATCCGATAAAAATTAAAATTATTGAATATTCACTAAAAATCAATTTCATATAATTTTTTAATTAAAATAATCAATTAAAACTTGATAAGATTCCAGCAACAAAAAATACTCAAGCTAATGCTAGCGGTAAAAGAATTTTTCAACCAACTCTCATCAATTGATCATAACGATATCTTGGAAAAGATGAACGTACTCAAATAAATCCAAAAAGTAATAAAGTGGTTTTTAAACCAAACCAAATTGTTGGGGGTAGTCAGTAAAATAATACTAAATTTATAGGTGGTAATCAACCACCTAAAAACAAAATAGTTGTTAAACTACACATTAGTATCATATTTGCGTACTCCCCTAAAAAAAATAGAGCAAAACCCATAGCAGAATATTCAACATTATAACCAGCTACTAATTCCGCTTCCGCTTCTGGTAGATCAAATGGAGCTCTATTAGTTTCTGCTAAGATAGAAATATAAAACATTACTAAAATAGGAAACAAAGGTATTGCATATCAAATTGATTGTTGAGCTAACACAATTTCAGTTAAATTTAAAGAACCTGAACATAGCAAAACATTAATTAGGATTAAGCCAATAGAAACTTCATAAGAAACCATTTGAGCAGCTGATCGCAGTGCACCTAAAAATGCATATTTTGAGTTACTAGATCAACCTGAAATAATAATTCCGTAGACACCTAAAGAGGATATAGCTAAAATATACAAGACTCCAACATTTATATCCGCATACACTAACCCTTCACCTAAAGGTAAAACACATCATGAAATTAACGCTAATAAAAAAGTAAGAATTGGAGCCAATATAAAAATACTAGTGTTCGCGCTAGAAGGTAAAACAGTTTCTTTTACAAATAATTTTAGAGCGTCTGCTAATGGTTGTAATAATCCAAAAACTCCAACAACGTTAGGTCCTTTCCTCCTTTGCATAGCTGCCATAACTTTTCTTTCAGCTAAAGTCATATAAGCAACTGCAATAAGCAACGGTAAAATTAAAGAAACAGTTTTTAATAAAGTTATAAGTATAAAAATCATTCTATTTTAAATTCTTATATTATAAGATTGACATAAAAGTTGAAATAGAAGTTAATAGTTCTAAGTCCAATCATAAACCCATCAATGTTGCTACAGATAACCCTAAAATCAACGAAATTGATTTGTCAACTTTAAATAAAATTGGTCAGTAAATTTTTTTATCAAAATAAACAGATTTTATTAGTCGAATATAATAAAAGCATGCGATACAACTCATACTGATAGCAATTATACTTATACCAATACTATTATTCTGTATAGCAATTAATAACACAAACAATTTTGAGAAGAAACCGGCTAATGGAGGAATACCAGCCATGGAAAATAAAAAAATTAAAATAGTAAATGCTAACACAGGATTAGTAATGGAAAGCATTATTAAATCATTTAAATAACGAGCTTGGTAAACTTTTGGGTATTTACAATGCTTTAAACTCATAATAAAACCAAAAGTTCCTATTGTTATTACTAAATATATTAAAAGATAAAATAAAGTACTAAAAATACCTAATGTTGTTCCAGTCATTAAGCCAAGTAATAAAAAACCGATATGATTTATTGAACTATAAGCCATAAAACGCTTCCATTTCGCTTGGACAAAAGCACCTAAAGTTCCTATTATTAACGATAATATAATACAAGGTAAAATAATTAGGCTTCACCAATCGATGTAATCAAAAAAAGAAGAAAATAAAAGTCGAAATAATACTGAAAAAGCAGTTAATTTCGGAATGGTTGAAAAAAAAGCTGTGATTGTAATCATTGATCCTTCATATACATCAGGAGCTCACATGTGAAATGGGCTCGCAGTAACTTTGAATAATAGAGCTACAATTATAAAAATTAAACCAGTTCTTACGCCAATTGAAACGAATGAATCATCAATAAAAAATCCGGTAAATAATTTTGAAAAATCGTTTAAGTTGCTTAAACCTGTTAAACCATAAATCAACGAAGACCCAAAGAGCAGAAGAGCAGAAGCAAACGCTCCTAAAACAAAATACTTTAAACCCGCCTCTGTAGAGAACTCTGAAGTGCGCTTGAAACTTGCTAATATATAAAATACAAGAGCTTGCAATTCAAGAGTTAAATACATGCTTAATAAATCGTATGCTCTTACTATTAATAACATAGAAATTACTGCCAATAAGATTAAAATTCAAAATTCAAATGATATAATTTTTTGTTGAGTAGAGTAGAAAAAAATCAGAAATAGCCAAGTAATTACAGCTAATAAGATGATTAATTGCGCTCCGTAACTAAAATTATCAGAGATCAAAAAATTGTTCCAACTTAATAAGCTTATAAATTCCTGAGAAATAACTAAACAAAAGCTAAGCAGAAGAATTTGAATTGATAATCTACTCAAATTTGTACTCAAAATAGGAAAACCAGTCAATGTGACTGAACTAAAAAACACTCCATAAATCAGTAAAACAACAATGTTTAACAAAATATAAATTTCCAATAGTATTGAATATAAATCGTATAATATATAGTTCATAGTAGTTAAATTTTTTAAAAAAATAGTTCTATCGCACAACGAATTAATTCAATATAGCAAATTTTTGTTGCTGAAGAAGACATTATACATATCTTTTCAGTATGAATATAATCTTTTGCTATTGTTTTTAAACCTAAATTTATATGAAGTAAACAAAAACTTATGTTTAATATTAAAAACTCAATATCAATTAATAAAGCTCCAATAATAGTTAAAGCTCCTCAACGTAAACTAAACCAATTAAATTTATGTAACATTTATATTTTTAAATGCTCTATTAAATTTATTGTAGAAAAATGCAGCTCATCCAATAAAGAATTTGGATGCAAACCTAATCACAAGATTAATAAAACAAGAGGAAATAAGATTCAAAATTCTCTGCGTGAAATATCTTGAAAAATTGAAAAATACTTAATTTTCAATGCTCCAAATATAATTCTATTAAATAATCAAATAGAATAAGCTGCACCTAGAATCATTCCTAAACTTGCTAAAATTGTTACAAATACACTTGATTGAAATGCTCCAAATAAAACTAAAAATTCACCTACAAAACTACTTGTGCCTGGAAATCCTAAATTCGCAAAGGAGAAAAATAGAAAAAATATACCAAAAATAGGCATTACTTGAATTAAACCATTATAATATTTAATAATTCTAGTCTTATGACGATCGTAAAGTATTCCAATGCACAAAAAAAGTGCGCTTGAAACTAAACCATGACTAATCATAAGTAATAAACTCCCTTCAATTCCCTGAAGTGTAAGGGAAAAAATCCCAATCGTTACAAAGCCCATATGTGAAACGGATGAATAGGCTATAATTTTTTTTAAATCAACTTGTCGTAATGTAGTTAACGAGGCATAAATTACAGCAATTAAACTTAATGAAAAAATAAAAGGAGTAAAGAAAATTGATGCTGAAGGAAATAGAGGTAAAGAAAAACGTAAAAAACCAAAACCTCCTATTTTTAATAGTATACCAGCTAAAATAACTGAACCTGCCGTTGGTGCTTCAGCATGAGCTTCTGGTAATCAAATATGAAACGGTATCATGGGAATTTTCACTGCAAAGCCTGCAAAGAATGCCAATCAAAGAACTAACTGTCTAAAATCTGAGAACTGAATTTGTCATAGTAATTGAATATCAGTTGTACCTGTTTGAAAATAAACACAAATTAAGCCTAAAAGCATTAACAAAGATCCAATTAAAGTATACAAAAAAAGTTGATAAGCTGCTCGTATCTTTCTTGAACGAGATCCTCAAATTCCTATAATTAAAAACATAGGGATTAATACACTTTCAAAAAAAATATAAAAAAATAATAAATCCAAAACGCTGAAAACTTGGATAAGACAAAATTCTAATACTAAAAAACATGCTAAATACTCCTTTACCAAAATTTGTATGGAATTTCAGCTAATTAAAATACAAATTATTGTAAGGAAAGTTGTTAAGAGAATAAAAAATAATGATATTCCATCAATTCCAATCGTATAATAAATGTTCCACCCTTTTAATCAGTTAGCTGTATAAGTAAACTGAAACAAAGAAGTATTTGAATCAAATCCTATTCAAATAAAAAGAGATCAAATAAAAGTCAAGCAAGAAATATAAAGCACAACTAATCGACATAAATATATATTTGCGGAAGGGATGAAATATAAAATTATAACACCTAAAAAAGGAGTTAAGGAAGTAAGTAGTAAAGGATTAAATAATTCTATAGTCATCTACATAATTTTTTTGAGTCTAGATTGATTCGAACAATCAACCTTACGCTTATCAAGTTACAGTCGATAAAAAAATTACCTCTGCCCAAAACTGTACAAGACAGTTTCCTATCATACAGCTCCAACGAATTTATCGCAAATATTGAAAGCTTATCTTTTCGCATTACACGAAAGCTTTTGCTTAAATATTTTTCCTTAACACACGTTTCGATTTTTTATTTTTAAAGTTTTATAGGATTTTACTTTACACCAAAATTAAATTAATCCAACTAAGTATACGCTCCTTAGCTTATTTTTATTGAATTAGAGTTACGATGCTTTCAGTAAATTTCTGTTCGTATCCTTAAACCTACTTATTAAATTTAGCTTTAATTTTAATAAAATTATAAATTAAATTATACACTTGGATTAGCAGTGATAAGATTTACACTTATCTAAAAAAATCAATTCATTAACGAGTATTTGCTATTTTTATAGTTTTAATACTAACGTGCCGCACGCGTACGCTCTAACCCTTAAGCTATAGACTCGAAATTAAATTAAGAATATTAATACTAAATATAAAATAAATGGTAAAGAAACTACTGTATAATTTAAGAAAAAGCACAAACCTAAAATTGTAAAAAATAAATAATGAGTTATCTGACCTGTTTGAATTTGTTTTACTATATTTGCTCATAATGGAATAACCTTCGTTAAACCATAAGGACCTATTATTTCGATAAATCCTCGATCCAGATTTTTGAAAGAAACATTATATCCAAAATTTAAAATAGGTCGAATTAAAAATTTATTATAAACAGAATCCCAGTATCATTTTTTGTTTAGTAAAAATGCTAAAAAACTGTAAGTTTTTACATTTTTATATCATTTGTAAGCTTTAATGTTCAAAAATGATGCTAAGATTATTCCAGAGATACTTAGAAAAAAAGGAAACCATTTAATTTTAATCTCTAAATGTTCTGCTTCAATTTGATTAGAATAACTAGGTAGATTAAAGATAGAAAATTTTCAAAAATCTGTTCCCAAACCTATAAAAAAATCTCTGCAAAGATAACCAACAAAAAGGCTACCTAAAGTTAGAACAAACAAAGGTATCAATATTAATAAATTTGATTCATGAGCAGAATTAATATTAATTCTGCTCATATTGCAATTGTTAACGAATGTTAGATATATTAATCGAAAAGAGTAGAAAGCTGTGAAAAAAACTGATAAACTTCCCATTCAGCAAGCTAAATTACCGAGATCATTATTTAAATTAGAATTTGATAATACTTGAGACACTTCTAGAATGAAATCTTTTGAATAAAAACCAGCTAAGAAAGGAAAACCAGCTAATGCTAATGAGCCTATCAACATAACTGAATAAGTCACAGGTAAAGTTTTCTTTAAAGAACCCATTCTTCTCATATCTTGTTCGTCGGAAACTGCATGAATGACTGAACCTGCACTTAAAAAAAGCAGTGCTTTAAAAAAAGCATGATTCGTCAAATGAAACATACTTACATTATAGCAAGATAAACCACAAGCAAATATCATATAACCTAACTGACTACAAGTTGAGTACGCAATGACTCTCTTTAAATCATTTTGGAATACCCCGACCATAGCAGCAAAAATAGCTGTTAATGCTCCAAATACAATTAGAACACGTAATACAAAAACTGAATATTCTATCAATGGGGAAAAACGGATCATTAAAAAAACCCCCGCTGTTACCATTGTGGCAGCATGAATCAAAGCTGAAACGGGAGTTGGTCCTTCCATAGCGTCTGGGAGTCAAGTATGTAAACCTAACTGTGCTGATTTTCCAACCGCACCTACAAAGAGTAGAAATCCTATAACTGCTATACTACTAATTTGAAATTGTAAAAAAGAAAAATAATAATCTTGAAAAAACGGTACTATCGAAAAAATTGTTGAATATTCAACAGAATTAAATGTATAAAAAATAGCGAATATGGCAAGACTTAATCCAAAATCACCAACTCTATTTACAACTAAAGCTTTTATTGCTGATTGATTTGCCGCTAAACGAGTAAATCAAAAGTTTATTAATAAGTAAGATGCTAAACCAACCCCTTCTCAGCCAAGAAACATCTGTAAAATATTATCGGCTGTAACTAAAATTAACATAAAAAAAGTAAAAATTTCTAAATAAGCCATGAATCTAGGGCAATGAGGATCAGTTTCCATGTAACCAATTGAATACAAATGTACCAAGCTTGAAATTGATGTGATTACGAGTAACATTACTACAGTCACTGAATCAAATAAAAATCCTCAACTTACTGATAACATTTCCGTGTCGATTCAAGATAGTAAAGAAATACGGCAAATAGTATTACAAAATCCTACTTCGTAAAAAGTTAATAAGGATAAGAAAAAAGAGCTTACCACACAAGTTGTCGAAAAAATACTAGCTCCATAACGACCTAATCAACGGCCTCCAAATCCAGAAACTAAAGAACCTAGTAGAGGTAATAAAATTATTGTGATATACATACTAAATATTAATTATTTCGAGTAAATTGATTTAACTTTAATTCGAATGGAGTCTAAAATTTGAGAGTTGCAAAATAATATTGAATTTTTAACCATTACACCTATTAATTCATCGACCGATTGCGTATTCAAGTTTTTGGCGTTAGGAATATTTAAAGTTGAATTCAGAGAAAAAATTTTTTTCACAATATCCAAATAATTTAAGAGTAAGATTCTTGATTTAGCTTGGCTGTCAATCGATTTTTTAGATACTAATGAGGATTCTAATTCGTTTACCTTAACTATTTCTTTTCGAGTTTTTAGGGCTTTCAAAAATCTTGGAAGAAAAAAATGAGTTAATGTTATATAAAATATGGTAAAAATTACAAGTAATCAAAAAACTTGTGGGAATATAATTATACGATCTAGTTGTGGCATTTTAATGTAAATCTAGGACATCATTTAAATAAATACAAGTTAATAACGTAAAAACGTAAGCTTGAAGAGCTGCGATCGCTAATTCTAATCCTGTTAAAGCTATAAGAAGTCCCAAAGGGATAAGATGGAATATAGCTAGTAAGCCACCAGCTGATAGCATAGTTCATGCAAATCCAGCAATAATCTTCAGTAAAGTATGGCCTGATGTCATATTGGCGAATAATCGAATCGAAAGTGTAAATACTTTGACTGTATAAGAAAGTAACTCAATTGTAATAATTAAAGGTACAATAATTAAAGGAACTCCACGAGGTAAAAATAAAGAAAAAAATTTTATACCATGAGTTTGAAGTCCTATTATATTTACCCCTATAAAAATTGATAGAGCTAAGCTAAAAGTAAATATAATATGGCTCGTAACAGTAAAGCTATACGGCACCATTCCAATTAAATTGCAAAATAATAAAAATAAGTGTAAACTAAATATAAAAGGAAAATAAAATTCTCCCTTGATTCCAAGGTTTTCTTGAAGCATGTTTGCTGTTATTTCATAAAAGTACTCTTTTACTAACTGTCAGCTAGTAGGTATTAAACTTCCTTTGTAAAAGCTCAAACTCAATCAAAATGAAGAAAGGGAAAGTGTTAAAATCATAAAAACGGATGAATTGGTTAATGATAAATTAACACCTGCAACTGATACAGGTAAAATGGTAACAATTTCAAACTGCTCCAACGGACTTGAGATAAAAATATACTTAGACATTTTATTTTATTTTAATCAGGAGAAGAAGGATTCGAACCCTCAACCCTTGGTTTTGAAAACCAGAGCTCTACCGAATTAAGCTATTCTCCTCATCGTGTAAATAAATAACTATACGTATTTACCGACCAATTTTAGCTGTTTTGTAACTTTTGTCGAAAAAGTCAAATTATGAAATGTAATTAGCGGGGAAAATATTTTAGTTAAAAAGGAATTAGATAGAATTAATCTACCAAGATCAGATTCGGTTATTAATGCTAAATTTAATAATCAATCTATAATTAAAACTAACTTTCAACCGCACAAACTTAAATTACAACTTAAATTGTAATTTTTAGAAGTAATTAAAATTCGCTGATTAATAACTAATTCTATAAAAAAAAATTCTCGTAAAATCTCAGAGCTTAAAATCAAGTCTTCTGTATTAACCAATTTAAAAATATTTAAATTAGAAAACTTTGCAGGATCTTCTAAAATAATTATATATTTATCGAGTTTATCAAAACTTTCAATAAAGTTTGTATGGAATTTAAAATTTGATGAATAGCGCATTTTGAAATTATTTGGAAATAATCGGATTCGAACCGATGATCTTATGTATGCAAAACATATGTTTTACCATATCTAAACTATACCCCCTTCTATAGTGGTCTTTTATTCATCGGTTATGGGTCAAAACTATTGTACCCATAACCGATGAATAAAAGACCACTATAGAAGGGAAGGTGCATAATTCCTGGTAGCTAAATGGTTAAAGCGAGTAGCTGTTAACTACTAGATTGTAGGTTCGAGTCCTGCTCAGGAAGTTAGAAAGGGTAATTAACTCAATTGGTAGAGTATTTCGCTTACATTGAAAAGGTTAATGGTTCAAATCCATTATTACTCAAAGTATTGTGTTTGTAGCTTAATTGGACAAAGTATTAAACTACGGATTTAAAGACTGAAAGTTCGACTCTTTCCAAACACAAAGAAAAGGGTGTATAGCTAAATGGTTAAAGCAATAAACTTTTAATTTATCGATCTTAGGTTCAAATCCTAATACACTCAAAAATTTGTATTCAAATTATTAATGTTTCCAATTATTATTTACTCAAATGAGTTTTTTTACAGAGGTCTTTATATTATTATTAGTATGATATTTATAATATTGGTTATAATAATTAAATTTGATACAATTATTCTTATTGAGATAATCCCACTTGCTTATTTTTACAAGAAATTTACTGTAGTAAAAGTAACTGATTTGATAGAACTACTTTGATTTTTAATTTTTTCAATTTCTTTTTTAATTTTATGACCATTTTTAGTGTTTCAATTAAATCAATTTTTTAAAGTCAGTTGATACAAGTACCAGATACATTATACTAAAACTGTTTGTGTTTATATTTTTTTAACAAGTTTGTTTTTTTGAATTTTAAATCATTTTAATTTTCTACCAAATATTTTGCAGTTACTGATAGAATGAAATTCTATCAATAGTTATAATAAAATTTTACTTGACCTAGACGTACAACTTAATATTTTAAAGTACATAATCTGAGTAATAGAATTTCATTACCTACTTAATTTTATAATGCTAAATATAATTTTTTGTTTTATTAGTTTTAAGTTCTTTTTGTTGCTTAAGTTTAAATACTACTTGATAAAGAAGTATCGGAAGTTAAATGTGTTTTGTTTTACATTTATATTGTGTTTTATTTTACCTCCTGATGTAGTTTTCCAATTCTTAATATTTGTTTTGCTATTCTTATCTTTTGAGTTTTTTTATTTTTTTGTATGTTTATGTCTAATGAATCAAATAACAGAACAAATTTATGCCCACTTTAAAACAATTATTGAAACAAACAAGATCTAAATTGAAAGTTAAAAAACGTTCAATTGCATTGGCAAAAAACCCTCAAAAAAAAGGAGTTTGTATTCGTGTCTATACTATAAATCCTAAAAAACCTAATTCTGCCGAAAGGAAAGTTGCTAAAGTTCAATTGACATCTGGCAAATCTGTAATAGGATACATTCCAGGCGAAGGTCATTCTTTGCAAGAACATTCACTAGTATTGGTTCGCGGAGGTAGAGTTAAAGATTTACCGGGAGTTTTTTATCACTTTGTACGAGGTAAATACGATTTAATATCAGTGAAGAATCGAAAATCAGCTCGTTCAAAATATGGTAAGAAAAATCAACAATAGTTTTGCTCCTATCGTTTAATGGTTTAAGGCAGTACTTTTTCGTAGTATAAATGTGAGTTCGAATCTCACTAGGAGTAAACGGGATAGAGTAAATGGTAACTCATTAGGTTCATGTTCTAAAATTATAGGTTCAAATCCTATTCCCGTAAATAATAAATAAGTGGATATGTTACTAAACGGCAACAAAAAAATAATTACAAAAGATCTAAACTCTTACTTTTTTAATTACAACTTAATAAAAAACTTTAAAGCTGTTTATCAGCTTAAATTAAATTCTAAAATTGTTTGATATTTAACAAATTTAGAAGTAGGAACTATTCAGGTTTTACAACTATGAACTTACAAAAGCCAACACAAATTATTATAGGGTAGTAAGGTGTTACAAAAATTTTATGATTACAGATAAAAGAGTTTGATCCTAGCTCAGAATGAACGTTATAGATTAGCTTAACACATGCAAGTCGAAATATAATTGGCGTACGGGTGAGTAAAACATAGAAATTGATTTTAGAAAAATTATGGAATATATGCAAAGATTAAATTCGATCTAAAAAAGTCTATGCAAGATTAAGTTGTTGGTGATAAAAGCCCACCAAGCTTACGATCTTTAGTTGATCTGTGAGGATGAACAACCACATTGGAACTGAAAAACGGTCCAGACTTTATTAAAAGGCAGCAGTGAGGAATATTGGGCAATGAGCGAAAGCTTGACCCAGCTAGATCAAGTATGTGATTAAAGTCATTAACTGTAAAACATATTTTAAGATGTAAATAATGATTGTCTGAAAAAGTCCTGGCTAATTTCGTGCCAGCAGCCGCGGTAAAACGAGAAGGGCAAACGTTATTCGGATTAATTGGGCGTAAAGGATATGTAGGTTGGATATTAACTTTTAATTTAAATCTTAAATTTTATGTTGAAGATGACTAATAAACTAATATTCTTGAGTTTAAGTGAAGATTACAGAATTTTAAATGGAACAGTAAAATGTATTGATATTTAAAAGAATCTCAATAGCGAAGGCAATAATCTATATTAAAACTGACACTGAGATATTAAAGCATGGGTAGCAAAAGGGATTAGATACCCCTGTAGTCCATGCCCTGAACGATGAGTGTTAATTTTGTGATTTTAAAATTGCGGAATTAAGTTAAGGCTAACACTCCGCCTGGGAACTACGGCCGCAAGGCTAAAACTCAAAGGAATTGACGGGGACCTACACAAGCAGTGGAGCATGTGGTTTAAATCGACAATACGCGCAAAATCTTACCAATTTTTGTATAATATACAGGTGTTGCATGGCTGCCGTCAGTCCGTGCTGTGAAGCGTTTGGTTTATTCCAATAAACGGACAAAACCCTCATACATTTTAGAATGTAAACTATTGAAGATATATCAAAGGAAGGTGAGGATGACGTCAAGTCTTCATGACCCTAATAAATTGGGCTACTTTCATGTGCTACAATGATTTTTTCAAAAAGTGTGATGTTGTGAATCAAAATTAAACTTTAAATAAAATCAAGTACGGATTATTTTCTGAAACTCGAAAATATGAAGATGGAATTGCTAGTAATCGTAAATAAGAACGTCACGGTGAATTTGTTCTTAGGTCTTGTACACACCGCCCGTCACGCTATGGGAATTTATTTTGTTGAAAAACTAACAATTTAAGATGAAAAAAGGACTGAAGTGAAGTCGTAACAAGGTAGCCGTAGGGGAACCTGCGGCTGGATTATTTTAATACAAAAACTCTACTACCCTACTTAAAAATTAAAATATTGAAAATTATATGTACGAACAAATTAATTATATTAATACATCAACTTTGTTATTTTTGATAAGTATTACAGGTATATTTTTAAACCAAAGAAATATTTTAGTAATGCTAATGTCTCTAGAAATGATGTTCTTAGCTGTAAGTTTTAATCTCATTTTTTCCTCAATTTTGTTAGACGATATTGTGGGTCAAATTTTTTCGTTATTAATTTTAACTGTTGCAGCAGCAGAATCCTCAATAGGGCTGGCAATCTTGGTAGTATATTACAGAATACGCAGTATAATAACGGTTGAGTTAATGACCTTAATGAGCGGTTAA